TTCAAAGAATCTCCGTTTCAGAACCGTACATGAGATTTTCATCTCATACGGCTCCTCCTTTATGTACATAATGAGACTAATACATGGAATAAAAAAGATTGAAATATTCTCATTATAAACGAGCAGGGCTGGTGTTTTTACAAGAAATCTCTAACCAACCCTCTTGTAAAAGCTCTTTCCTTAACATCAAATATGTTGATACTAGATAAAAAAAGGGGAACTCCATCAATTTATTTGTCTTAAGCGCCGCTTAATTTTCAGAAATTAGTCACTTCAACAGTTTTCGATGGGTATACGGGTATCCAAAACACGAACGAGATGGGTGCTTGTTGTCCCAACCATTCTTGTTAGTCCCGATCCTGATAAGGAAAAGGGAAGGGATAATTTATAACAAAGTTTTCCTGTTGTTGATTCCGAGGAGTAGCGCCTCTTCCTCTCTGCCCCCTATTGGTACTAGGGGAATAGCTTTGACCTACCCAACCATAGGTGTAACCTTTCGCTCAATACTCTATAATCAACAATTGAAGGTTTGAGGTTGCATTAATCAGGGATACACGACAGAAGGGCTTGTTTTATTTACAAACTTCACCTTCAACAAGCGTAGATTTCTTTCAAATAATTTTTTTCTTTATATCCCGAATAATAGAATTATAACGAAACTTTCTTCTAAGAACGTTAAAAAATATAAATAACTAAATAAAAATTAAAGAAAAGTATAAAATAACTAACTAAAAAATAATCAAATCGCACCATCTCTGTAATAAGCGAATGCTTCTTTCTCGCCCGAAGTTGTCGGAATTATTCGTAATAAGATATTGGCTACAATCGAAAAGGTCTTATCAATAAAATTTCCATTTATTCGAGATCTAGACATAGACAGAAATTCATTCTATAATTTCTTTTAATTACCTTCGTGAGAAAATAATCCCACAACCGGTGAAATTTGACAGTACGAAATAACATAAAAACAGAAAAATGAAACTTCTACTCAAATTGTTTCTTTTTTGCAGGAATCAATAAAAACTAATAACTATTTGAAGACGATTAGATTTCACCCAAATGTAAATATAGTAGTATTAAGAATATCCGAAAATATTCCAATTTCTTCAAAGTTGAAGAATCAACAAATTTATTCTAATCTGTAGGAAAATTCAAGAAGTTTTAATTAAATTATGATTATGATCCAAAGAGGAGAAAGAATCGAATAATCGCTCTATGATGTATGAAAATAGAATAATGGTCTAAACTAAGTCTAAACTAAATAGAATGATGATCTAAAGGTAGCCATTAAAGATAGTCTAAAAAAAATGAGCAATCGGTGGAGTTATTCCAATTAAGTAATTGAATCCAGTATAAAAATAAAAAAATTCGAAAATAAAATCAGTAATACCAAAATACCATCTTCGTAAATTAGTTAAAATAGAGTGTACGCATTTATCCAACAACCTAATATAAATCACTATTCACTCGATTTATTCAATTTTATCATTATGTAGGAGAGATGGCCGAGTGGTTCAAGGCGTAGCATTGGAACTGCTATGTAGGCTTTTGTTTACCGAGGGTTCGAATCCCTCTCTTTCCATATCCTTCACCTAATTCACCAATGTTATTGAACGCAATACCTCAAATCAAATCACGGGCACCTTTCTTCCAACAGTTAGGGCTTTCTTTGATCTGGTTTCGCTATTCCTAATCCCAATTTCTGTAATATGGAAAATACTAGAAAGAATAGACAAGGAATTAAAATATACCTATCAATCTATGATATATGAATGGGAAAAAAATCCTCGGATAAAATCCCTTGCTTCGAGACTCTTTATATGGGGTGTAAGGGAAGGGAAAAATTGTCCGAATCCCTCTTATTTTAGTTAGTTTTAAGTCTGACGAGAATAATATTCTACAACTAGCAATTCATTTATTTTCAAAGGGACCCATTTACTATCTAGTATTTCATTGACTGATCCTTTATATTGGAATGGGTGAAGAGTCAAATGTTTTGGCAATTCCTCATGGGAAGATGAATCAAAATAATTTTGAACCAGAGCCTTAGATTTTTGTTCATCTCTCACTGTAATAATATCGCGGGGTTTACAGCGATAACTTGGTATATCTACTCTACCACCATTAACTAAAATATGTCTATGGTTAACCAATTGGCGGGCTTGAGGAATAGTCGAAGCTATACCTAATCGAAAAAGGATGTTATCCAACCGCATTTCAAGCAATTGTAGTAAAACTTGACCTGTTGACCCTTTTGCTTTTCCGGCGATATGAACGTATTTAAGTAATTGTTGTTCTGTAAGACCATAATGAAAGCGCAATTTTTGTTTTTCTTCTAAACGAATACGATATTGAGATTTTTTACCGGGGCGTAATTGGTTTCTAAGATCGTTTCCAGCTTTAGGATTTTTAGTAGTTAGTCCCGGTAAAGCTCCCAGACGGCGTATTTTTTTGAAACGAGGTCCTCTGTAACGCGACATCAAGACTCCTTATAAAGTTGCATAAACCTAAATGCAATTAAACTAAACTATAAAAAATGAAAATAGAATTTGAATTTGAAATTCAATAATAAATTAATGGAAAGTTATTGAAATATTGTACTACAAAAAAGAATTCGAAAGAATAATTAGATGAATTGTATCACTATCCCGTGCTTAATTATATATATATATACTTTATGGTATTAATATTATGGTATTAATATTAAATATAAAACGATAATTCATTTAAAACGAGTAAATACTAAAAAATCTTAACTAATATTCTATTTAAATAATAAGAATATAAAAATAAAGTAAGGGGTTCTTTTCTTGATCAATTTAGTCTACATAGATCAATCTCCTCCAATTTTTTTTAATTGGAAGTTCTTATGAGATAATAGAAGAGTGCCCTTTGGGAAAAGGAGAAGAAGCTTTTTTCAATTTCTTTTTCTTTGATTTTACATTATCAACCCTGGAAAAAAGAAAAAGAAAACAAATGGAGAAAAGCCAGCTATCGGAGTCGAACCGATGACCATCGCATTACAAATGCGATGCTCTAACCTCTGAGCTAAGCGGGCTCACTTAACATAAATTCTACACACATAGGGATTTAGTAAACTACTGGAATCTTAGCTATTAACTCTTCACATAACAATTACTAAATTAATATAGAATTTCCAGCTATTTATCTTATCAAATATATGAGTATCAATAATCAATCGTTTAATTAGCTACTAAAGATTTTTTTAATTCAAATGACAATTGCATTGAAAATTCTTTTTTTTTATTAAAAAAAAGGAATTAGTAGTTATATCCATTAGATTCGTAAATTATTCAATATAAGAGTAATTAAATTCCCTTTAAGTTATTTTTCGGTTGGAAAGATACCAGATAAGATGAAAACAAAAGAATCGACCCTTCAAGCATTCAAAATTACACGCTAAAACCAATATATATTGGGAAAATATATGTAAAAACTGTATATACGTAGAATTATACTATTAGGCGTAAGGATATTCTATATTTAGATTTAGAATAGAGTAATAGCATTTACTATACTATATATAGTATATATATACTATGTATCAATATTATATATTGAATTGATGAATTCAATAGTCCCATCATAATATAACTGAAAGCAAAAGGGGATATGGCGAAATTGGTAGACGCTACGGACTTAATTGGACTGAGCCTTGGTATGGAAACCTACCGAGTGATAACTTTCAAATTCAGAGAAACCCTGGAAGTAAAAATGGGCAATCCTGAGCCAAATCCGGTTTTATCAAAACAAACAAGCGTTCAGAAAGCGAAAATAAAAAAGATAGGATAGGTGCAGAGACTCAATGGAAGCTGTTCTAACAAATGGAGTTGGCTGCGTTGCATTAGTAACGGAATTCTTCCATCAAAATTCCATAAAGGATAAACGTATCCGTACTGAAATAGTATCTCCAAATGATTACGGACAATCCGAATATGTAATTCTTTGAATTTTTATGAGAATTCAAAGAATTTTTGTGAATCAATTCGAAGTTGAAAAAAGATATCGAATATTCATTGATCAAATAATTTATTCCATCAAAATCTGAAAGAATTTATTAATTGGACGAGAATAAAGATAGAGTCCCATTCTACATGTCAATATCGACAACAATGAAATTTATAGTAAGAGGAAAATCCGTCGACTTTAAAAATCGTGAGGGTTCAAGTCCCTCTATCCCCAAAAAGTCCCGTTTGATTCCCTAATTTTTTATCGTATCCTCTCAGTTCCTTAATGGTTCAAAATTCGTTCTATTTCTCGTTCATTCTAATTGGATCTGAGCGGAAATTTTTTCCTTATCCCAAGGCTTGTCCTATATATAGGAAAAACGTACAAATGAACATCTTTGAGAAAAGAACCCTAATCTAATATTAAATTTGAATAATTAATTCATTTAATTACTCATACTATACTGAAACTTACAAAGTCTTTTGTCTTTTTTTTTGAAGATCGAAGAAATTCCACTATAGTATAGATAAGGCTTTGTAATCCCCCTTTGGTCTTTCGTTTAATTGACATAGAACCCAGGCCTCTCATAAAATGAAAATTAGGATGATGCGCCATCAATGGTCGGGATAGCTCAGCTGGTAGAGCAGAGGACTGAAAATCCTCGTGTCACCAGTTCAAATCTGGTTCCTGGCACACGAGGAATTTGTATGAGTATCTATTCTACAAATTAATTGATATGGGTCGCCATACATATCATTGAATAGTATAAATCATGATACATATTTATCCACTAAGTATCTGAGGATATATCCATTCTATCTTTAGAATATTTAAACTTTAGAATATTTAAAGAAGAGTATATAGTATATGCATAAAAAGTTTGGAAAATACAAGGTTACTACTTCATGTATATATTCCAAAAGATAAATCAATTTGTTGGTTGTCTGATCCCCTTTCATTTCTTTCTACTTTATTTTCATATTCTATTTATTTAGTTCCTCCTATGTCACTTTCGGGAGCCCCATCTAAAT